GAAACAATTAGGGGGTTTCAATCGATCCTTTCCGGAGAATTAGACGGTCTTCCCGAGCAGGCCTTTTATTTGGTGGGTAACATCGATGAAGCTACCGCGAAAGCTATGAACTTAGAAGTGGAGAGCAAATTGAAGAAATGACCTTAAATCTTTGTGTACTGACTCCTAATCGAATTATTTGGGATTCAGAAGTGAAAGAAATCATTTTATCTACTAATAGTGGCCAAATTGGCGTATTACCAAACCACGCCCCTATTGCCACGGCTGTAGATATAGGTCTTTTGAGAATACGCCTCAACGACCAATGGTTAACGGTGGCTCTGATGGGTGGTTTCGCTAGAATAGGTAATAATGAGATCACCATTTTAGGAAATGATGCGGAGATGAGTACTGACATTGATCCGCAAGAAGCTCAGCAAGCTCTTGAAATAGCTGAAGCTAACTTGAGTAGAGCTGAGGGTAAGAGACAAGCAATTGAAGCGAATCTAGCTCTCAGACGAGCTAGGACACGAGTAGAGGCTGTAAATGCTATTTCCTCCTAGTCAAGTCAATACATCAAAATAATCAAAAGAAGTTCATTAGAACTGTATTATTATACACCACATTTGGATTCTGCCGATTGAACAAATCAAGTCTAATCTGATATAACGAAAAAAAAAAAAAGAAAATGGGTAGAAAAACTTATTAGATATCACTCAATTGACTTCGGTATCTAATAAGTTCTACCTACTATTGGATTTGAACCAATGACTCCCGCCGTATGAAAGCAATACTCTAACCACTGAGTTAAGTAGGTTATTTATCACCAAAAAAGGGACCCATCACTTATAGGATTATAAGTGGAATATCATTTCTAAGCAATACCAATCTGTTAACAGTAGACGGATCAGAGAGCTATCATGTGGGATTATGGAATATCCATCTTGACAAGAAATTATCCATATGTTAATATATCTATGACAAGGGCTATAGCTCAGTTAGGTAGAGCACCTCGTTTACACGTGCGCTAATGCTTTTCAGGGGAGCCCATTATGCAATAAACATAATTGATCTTATTGACAAATCGATGTCTTACTCCATGGATTCGAGGGAACAAGAGAACAATAGCCTGACAAATATTGGGTTCGGTCCGATTCAGGTGCGAATTCAAGTGCCAAATCAAATAGAACCCGCCATTGATTTGATAGTTGATAAGGTAAATACCCAGTCCATTCAATGCTAGGCATAATGAGTATAAGGGCCTCAAAATAACCTTTTTTCGTCCTATGAACTTTAAGGTGTATGAAGTCTCATATTCGACTCTTGCAGCGTAACGATAGAGACTCCATCTAACTTAGTTTGATCTAGGCCGAAGGCAGACCTAAGTCAAGGTAACCCTTCTTTGAAACACTTTGGTATTGCTCCTAGATCAGAATACAAATGATGAATCAGAGCACATGGAACCATCTCATTATTTTCCTGTAAAGAAAAATATGGTGGACTAACTGATCTTTACATCAGTTTATGAAAGAGCCCAATGCAACAAAATGCATGTTGGGTCTTTGAAACAGTTCGAATCATTTCGATAATAATCAGTTTGATCTGTTTTACCGAGAAGGTCTACGGTTCGAGTCCGTATAGCCCTAATACATTCTATTTTAGTTTAGTATAGTTTTCATTTCCTCATTAGTACTTGTTTATAGACTGGCCGGTTGGTTGGTCCAAAAGTATTACCGCATGTTCATGTAAATACATAGGGACAGGAAAATAAAAACGATAAAAAACAATAATTCATTCCAATGGATCTAATCAGTATTTGTAAAATCTCGGATAAAATACTCATCTTCCTCCATTAATCTTCGTGGATGGATTACATATGACCTTTTTCCTCTTTTCCTGTCCATGATTAAAGAGTTAGTGATATATTTTTGCGTTGGTATATCGAATCCGGTCAATTTATGAAGTGAGAATCATGACATGATTCTGTCTAAAAACTTCAACAGTCACATAGATCTAGGACCTATTCTTTTCTTGTATTTGTTTTGTGTGTGGAGTCGCCTGACTAATCGCTTTTTGACAGAACAACAACCCCGATTGATTGATTCAGAGATAATGCAGAGATAATGAATTGGTCCTAAATGTATCAATTTCCTTCTTCTATATTCTATGAGTTGAGTTGGTTTTGGGATTTGGTCTGTCAAATCATTCGATAATGTCTAATCTTTTCTATTAGAAGTATCTTTCTTATGTAGATTAGATAATTTACGATTCTGTCTATTATACCACTCTGTGGTATCTTTCATTGTGTAATGTGGGTTTGCTGTAAAACAAACCTTTTTCTTGTAGTGAAATCCAACCCATCGGGTGGTCTTACTATTACTAAGTGTTATTGCCGTAACAAAACAAACAAGTATTTTTGCCAAATCGCGATTTTTCTTTAGTACTCGAGATTGGTCTGAAATGGAATGACTTTTTTTTCATTATCTCATTATATATATATATATATAATGAAACATAGGAT